TTTCTCGTCTGAAAAATACACATTTGATTTCTCAATAGAAAAACGAGAGAATGTTTTTAGCATTGTGTATTTTCAGATACTATACAATCAATCAAGTATAAGGGATGGATCAAATCCAATCAAAAGGGGTCTTTCTTTTATTTTAGGAAATAATAAAAGGATTAAGGAAAACAGAAGTCAAAATGCAAGTACAATAAAAATTCAGTAATCCGGGAAAAATTGCATCTATTCTATTTTGTATCATTTTGGCGGCATGGCCGAGTGGTAAGGCGGGGGACTGCAAATCCTTTTTCCCCAGTTCAAATCCGGGTGTCGCCTGAATCACCAAAAAAATCGAAATCATAATCGATTTATTGGATTGGTTTCTCAATAGTGTTTGGTAGAACCCCTTTTTGACTCTGCGACATTAATTCCACTATTATTAGTGAGGAATAATGAAAAAATTCCTTCGTATTTATAGAGATAGGGGACATAATGCACATGGATATAGTAAGTCTCGCTTGGGCTGCTTTAATGGTAGTCTTTACATTTTCCCTTTCACTCGTAGTGTGGGGAAGAAGTGGACTTTAGAAGTACTACTAATTGAGTTCAGGAATCAAACCGTATCGATTGTTTTATAGATCATTCTTTTGAACTATTTAAAATAAAATCTTTGAATTTGGAATCCCATTCGATTCCAATGGAGTAATCTATGATAGGAATCATACTTTTTCAATCAAAGAGATATTTCATCGATTCCCATCTTTGTACTTCGAAAAGAAAGGGATTCAGATGATTGGAAATTTATTCCAACCTAAAATTCTTCCGAAATTTTCTATTTCAATCAATGGGAATGGGCTCTTACTATCTTTATAGACGGATACTAAGGAAGACCGGGCCCTTTTTCTTTTCTTTTTTTATTTCCCTCTTTACTCTTCAAAAAAGAAGTCGTTTTGTTAAGCGTATACGCACTTTCTATGAGAAATGATATAGAGATAGTGGTTGTTTAAGGAGAAACTGGGCAATAATAAGATCTTGCCTCGGGCGAGTTACATATCGGGCATTTACCCTTTGGTTTCTATTTTTAGAAAGGCGGTTTATGCTTTATCGACTTATTTCATATCATGGTTCTGACGTTAAAAATAGGCGAGTTTTCCCCTTCCTTATTAGTAAAAGGAAAGGAATTAGAATCCTAAGATAAGAATTATTTCAGATTGATCGGAACAAATAACAAATAGATGTAGGAAATTGGGTCTTATGTCAATTCCATACAATATATGGAATATATAGATATGGAATTAATATACACATATATGAAGAGAATATTGTAGATTGATATATAGAAAATATAGAAACTTAAGCCTTTATCTTTATTCTAGATTACAACTTTATAAACTAAGAGATAGATAGTATAAAAATTAGTAGAAAAATGAATTTTTCTACTATCTATCTCTTAGAAAATTGCCAATTATAATTATAGTGCGCTCATTTCATTTAAGTTAAGACGTGAAATTGGAATGCCTTTCATTTGACTTTGTCCATTTTTGATAAGAACTTGGAAGGAAAGTTTTATTCAAATGAATTTTCAAATTCAATTGAATTAATCATTTTGACTGACTGTTTTTACGTAAATGATAAGTAGAAAAGCGGTAGGAACTAGAATGAATAGTGCAGTAGCAATAAATGCAAGAATATTGACTTCCATAATCTCATCGGTTTTTTACTTCGCAATAACTCGGGATTTAATCCCCTAGAGATGATAAATCTTTTGTCTATCGTCTGTAAATTCAATGAATGAATTACCTCTTGATGATCTTGAACCGGATCACTATCATGAATAACAATATCTGATCTATCAAATCAACCTGTTGTCAAGACTTGAATAGTATAACATAGGAAGTTCTTTTAGCCATACCGAATTCAAATTTTGATTCTTGACTCAATTACTCAAAAATTTTATTTATCATCCGTTTCCTTGTTTTTTCTATAACCCACCTTGCGTCTTCCTTGGACAATCTTCTGATGAAGGATCATCAGATTGCCTTTCCACTTCAATTAATTACATAGTTCCAAACCTAACAAACAATAAAAGCAAAATGGAAAAATAGGAAAGAAAAAAGAAATCAAGACTTCTTTTTGCTTTGGGAATGAAAGTATATCCCTCGACACTCTTTACTGGTTCATAGAAAGGGAAAAATGCATTTTTGGATTTATTGGATCCGTCGGGACTGGCGGGGCTCGAACCCGCAGCTTCCGCCTTGACAGGGCGGTGCTCTAACCGATTGAACTACAATCCCAGGGAAATAAGGGATCTAGCAGAAATTTTGATTCTTTTTTATCTTCGTATGGGGTTTTTCTAAAGGACAAGGGATTTTATACCATCTCATGGTAGATTGATGCGGTTTATTGGGCCGAGCTGGATTTGAACCAGCGTAGACATATTGCCAACGAATTTACAGTCCGTCCCCATTAACCGCTCGGGCATCGACCCAGGAAGAATCCATTTTTATTTTTTTATATT